GGGCGTATCGACGGAAAAGAGATTGCACGTGTCGAATGGATCAGAGAGGGCAGGGTTCCCTTACAAACAATTCGCGCTAAAATTGATCACTGTTCTCATACAATTAGAACTATCTATGGAGTCTTAGGCATCAAAATTTGGATATTTGTAAACTAAGAATAAGAAAATAATGGACTTTTTTTTATCTCGCCATTCTGCTCAGCGATAGAAAAATTTAGAAACTCTTTTTTTTTTTGAAGCAAAAAAAAAAAAAAAAAGAAACGAACAAAACGAACAATTAGAAATTATAATTATATAAGGTTTAATAAAAATTTGATTTACACTATTTATATTTAGTATAATTGCTATGCTTAGTGTGTGACTCGTTAGTTTTTTCTTTAAACTTTAGAATTGAGATTGAAAAAAAAAAGCTGACCCCACTATAAACTTAGTAACTATGAAAACTAAAGAAGCTCAAAACTAATAACCAACTTATTGCTTCATATTGTCGAGATCCCAAGAAAAGTAACTATATGACTGACTCAATCATATAGTTGTAGCAACTAAAATTCTTTTCATAAAAAAGAAATCGGATTCTTAATTGTGAAACAAAAAGGGGATGTGGAAAAAAGGAAGGATGATAGAAAGATAGAATAAAGATCTCAATGATATATGATTTCCATATGTATGGTTCATGAAGAATCACTCCATAAAAAAAGCAGTGTGATAAAGCATCAAGAAAGAAAGATACAAAATATATAATTACAATATAATAAGAAATCTAAAATAAAATTGAAGAAACTCAATTTGAATAATCTAAAAAGAATAGAATCTAATAAGCTAGAAAAAGAAGATATAAAAGATAAAAAAAGATCGAAATATCTAAATAATAGAAAATAGATGAATAATTGAATCGAGCTTTGAGTTAAGAAAAACTGAGAAGATTTATTCGGAAACAAAGAACATATTTTGTTGGAAGCTCCATTGCAAAGTTCAGGCCTAAGCATTACTGGAGAAGCTATAGGAACGATGGAACCTGTGACTACATAGGATTTTCTTTAAAACGAAGAAATCCAAATTATTCACTGAGTAGGATGGCGGAATGAACCAATAAAAAATGGATTTCTTCTGAATGGTCATGAATTTACCCTACAAATGAAAGATAAAGATGAAAGAGTCAATATTCGCCCGCGAACCCTTTATTTATTTTTCTTTAATTAAAAAATTTCTTTAATTTAACAATTTAATATATTGGATAACTTTTGGCATGATTCTGTGGGGGTAAAGTCAAATAGTTTAGCAAATTGGATATTTATAAAAAAAAAAAAAAGAAGTCTCATATATATAAAACAGGCCTAGTTATCTAGTTCTATATATAAAACTACCTATAGAATTATAGAATAGTAAAAAATTTAAAATGAGTATATTCTTTTGATAGAATTAAATACATTTGTATATGTAAGATTCTTGAATCATTTCATTCGCGAGGAGCTGGATGAGAAGAAATTTTCATGTCCGGCTCTGCAGTAGAGATGGAATTAAGAAAAAACCATCAACTATAACCCCAAAAGAACCAGATTTCGTAAACAACATAGAGGTAGAATGAAGGGAATATCTTGCCGAGGCAAGCATATTTGTTTTGGCAGATACGCTCTTCAGGCACTTGAACCTGCTTGGATCACAGCTAGACAAACAGAAGCAGGGCGAAGAGCAATGACACGATATGTGCGTCGTGGTGGAAAGATATGGATACGTATATTTCCCGATAAACCTGTTACAGTAAGACCTACGGAAACACGTATGGGTTCGGGCAAGGGATCTCCCGAATATTGGGTATCCGTTGTGAAACCGGGGCGAATACTTTATGAAATGAGTGGAGTATCAGAAACTGTAGCCAAAGCAGCTATGAAAATAGCTGCATGCAAAATGCCTATACGAACTAAATTTGTTATTTCAGGATAAGTAAACAAAAGTAAAGGAGTATTGAGAATGAAAAAACAACCGCGGATTTTTTTATCTCTGGACAGACAATATTTCTTTTTTCCCTTACATTGAAATAAGAGATTCAAATAAAAATGATATGATTCAACCTCAGACCCTTTTGAATGTAGCGGATAACAGTGGAGCTCAAGAATTGATGTGTATTCGAATCATAGGAACTGGTAATCACCGATATGCTCATATTGGTGATGTTATTGTTGCTGTAATAAAAGAAGCAGTGCCCAACATGCCTTTAGAAAGATCAGAAGTAATTAGAGCTGTGATTGTACGCACGTGTAAAGAACTCAAACGTGACAATGGCATGATAATACGATATGATGACAATGCAGCGGTTATCATTGATCAAGAAGGAAATCCAAAAGGAACTCGGATTTTTGGTGCGATTGCTCGGGAATTGAGACAGTTCAATTTTACTAAAATAGTTTCATTAGCACCCGAAGTTTTATAGTTTTTTAAATAAGACTATAAGACTAGTAGATAGAAATAGAATATTAAAATACCTTAAATAGATTGTGTCTCGTGCATATACTTGAAATTCCTAATAATTTTTTAGAATTGAATAATAAAAAAAAATTCAATAAAACAAAAAAGGAGCATGTTGATTATATCAAAATGAGGAGGTACCAATAACTATAGTTCGTCATGGGTAGGGACATTATTGCCAATATAATAACTTCTATAAGAAATGCTGACATGGATCAAAAGGGAAGAGTGAAAATAGTATCTACTAATATCACTAAAAACATTGTTAAAATACTTTTACGAGAAGGTTTTCTTGAAAACGTTCGAAAACATAAAGAAAAAGAAAGTAAAAAAAATTTTTTGGTTTCAACCTTACGACATAGAAAGACTGGGAAAGGAAAGAAAAGAATTTTAAAGCGTATCAGCCGACCCGGTCTACGAATCTATTCCAACTATAAAAGAATTCCTAAGATTTTAGGCGGAATGGGGATTGTAATTCTTTCTACTTCTCAAGGTATAATGACAGATCGAGAAGCTCGACTAGAAAAAATTGGAGGAGAAATTTTATGTTATATATGGTAATTTTCTTGGGATACCCTAATTTTCTATTTGTAAAATATAGAGAAGAAATGAATTCTAGAACTCTTCCTACATTAGTTGATACTTAAAGGGAGGTTCCCTGGAATGAAAGAACAAAAATTGATTCATGAGGGTTTAATTACTGAATCACTTCCCAACGGTATGTTTCGAGTTCGGTTAGATAATCAAGATCTAATTCTAGGTTATATTTCCGGGAGAATCCGGCGCAGTTTTATACGTATACTACCCGGAGATAGAGTAAAAATTGAAATGAGTCGTTATGATTCAACCAGGGGACGCATAATTTATAGACTTCGCAAAAAAGATTCAAACGATTAGATCCTTCTTTTAAATATCCCCTTCGTAGGGGATTTCATTCGAAGTTAAACAATAAAAAAAAGAAACTTTTTTTTTTCGTTTAAAAAAAAATAGATTCAGAATGAAGATAAGGAATAATAAATATGAAAATAAGGGCTTCTGTTCGTAAAATTTGTGAAAAATGTCGCCTGATTCGTAGGCGAGGACGAATTATAGTAATTTGTTCCAATCCGAGACATAAACAGAGACAGGGATAATTTTTCTCAAGTTCTAAATAAAGAACTTTTAAAAAGAAAGAAGAAAAAATTTGTTTTCATATGAAAACAATATCCCCGTATCTTTCTGTATATTTCTTATTCTTCTTTTTATTCTTTTGAATATGATATAATAAAATATGACAAAACCTATAGTAAAAATTGGTTTACGCAAGAATGTACGTATTGGTTCACATAAGAATGAACGTAGAATACCAAAAGGAGTTATTCATGTTCAAGCGAGTTTCAACAATACTATTGTTACTGTTACAGACGTACGAGGTCGGGTGGTTTCTTGGGCTTCTGCAGGTACTTCTGGATTCAGAGGCACAAGAAAAGGAACACCCTATGCTGCTCAAGCAACTGCATTAAATGCTATTCGTAAAGTAGTTGATCAGGGTATGCAACGAGCAGAGGTTATGATAAAGGGTCCGGGTCTCGGAAGAGATGCGGCATTACGAGCCATTCGCAGAAGTGGGATGCTATTAAGTTTTGTACGTGATGTAACACCTATGCCACATAATGGATGTCGTCCCCCGAAAAAAAGACGGGTGTAGAAAGAATAATTAAAGAGATTCCAAGAGAAAAAAATAATTCAATTATCTGATCCAATAATCATAAATAAAATAATAGTATGGTTCGAGAAGAAATAGCAGGATCCACTCGAACACTACAGTGGAAATGTGTTGAATCAAGAGTAGAAAGCAAGCGTCTTTATTATGGGCGTTTCATTCTGTCTCCGCTTATGAAAGGTCAATCCGATACCATAGGTATTGCCATGCGAAGGGCTTTACTTGGAGAAATAGAAGGAACATGTATTACATGTGCAACATCTGAAAACGTGCTGCATGAATATTCTACGATAGCAGGTATTGAAGAATCCGTACATGAGATTTTAATAAATTTGAAAGAAATTGTATTAAGAAGTAATCTTTATGGAGTTAGGGCTGCATCCATTTGCGTCAGGGGTCCAAAATACATAACTGCTCAAGATATCATTTCACCACCTTCTGTAGAAATAGTTGACACGACACAGCATATAGCTAACCTTACAGAACCAATTGATTTGTGTATTGAATTACAAATCAAGAGAGATCACGGATATCGTTTGAAATCCACAAAAAACTCTCACGGTGGAAGTTATCCTATAGATATTGTATCCATGCCTGTTCGAAATGTGAATCATAGTATTCATTCTTACGGTAATGGAAATGAAAAACAAGAGATACTATTTCTAGAAATATGGACGAATGGAAGTCTAACTCCTAAAGAAGCACTTTATGAAGCTTCTCGTAATTTGATTGATTTATTTATTCCTTTTCTACATGCAGAGGAAGAAAATATGAATTTAGAGGAAAATGAAAACAGATGGAATCTCCCCCCTTTTTCCTTTCAAGATAGATTCACTAATCTCAAGAAAAAAAAACCAGGAATTCCATTAACATGTATTTTTATTGACCAATCAGAATTGTCTTCCAAGACCTATAATTGTCTCAAAAGGTCCAATATACATACATTATTGGACCTTTTGAGTCATAGTCAAGAAGATTTTATGAAAATAAAATATTTTCGCATAGAAGATTTAAAACAGATATTGGACACTCTACAGAAACATTTTGCAATCAATTTACCTAATAAAAAGTTTTAATTTGAAATCCATTGGAATTTTTTAATTTTTGAGAAAGAAAAAAGAAAAGAATGAGTTTTTCATCTCTGACATGATCCATATATTTGCAGAATAGATCATAATAAGATTGATGTATCTAGGGAAGATCCCTTTCTGGATCTTCCTTAGATACTTATGTTGTGGTATTTCACGGTTGAATCAATTTAAAAAAGACCTAAAGTTAAGGATTTCTCAATAGGTAAAGTTGCTCCAATACCTAACCAAAGAGCTACTGCGGTACCGATCAAAAATACTGTTGTAGCTACTGGACGACGAAATGGATTTTGAAATTTATTTACATTCTCCAAAAAAGGTACTGTCAATAATCCTATTGGTACTGAAACCATTAAAAGAACACCCAATAACTTATTGGGTACTGTGCGAAGTATTTGAAATACGGGAAAGAAGTACCATTCGGGTAATATTTCCAACGGAGTTGCAAAAGGATCCGCCGGTTCACCAATCATTGATGGCTCTAGAACTGCTAAGCCCACATTACATGCAATAGTGCCTAGAATTACCACAGGAAAAATATATAAAAGATCATTGGGCCATGCGGGTTCTCCATAATAATTATGCCCCATCCCTTTAGCTAATTTAGCTCTTAATACAGGATCATTCAAATCAGGTTTCTTTGTTATTTGGATAGGTGAATTTTTGTGGATCCATCCCCCAAAGGAACCGGACATGATAATTTTTTATCATCCGGCTCGAGCAAGAATCAAAAAGAATCACAGAAATAGATCCATAGAGAATCTATATTTCATGCATATCTACATATATAATGTAGAATGACTCTATGTAAAAAAATCTTTTTTCATTTCCCTGAGTTACAATGATTTGATTCATTGCAATGAATTAAGTTCTGGAAAGGAAATGCTCAATATCCAAGTAGGCTTACAAATTTGATCATGATCAAGTGCTTTTTGGATTGTCTCATGTCTTTTGGTTGGTATTTATCCCCACAATATCTATATTTTCTTACATACAAAACAAAAATATAAAGTTTTTACTTGTTACTAATAAAGTCTAGCCTCTTTTCTTCCTTAGATCCCCTATTTCACTCCGATAGTATCATAGATCAGGGTCGATGCAGAGGAAATGAATGCATCTATATACTATAAGAAACTGACTAAGATTGCTATCAAATTAATACTAAATACTAATTTAGTAGAATTCTAAATTATAAGAAATGAAAAAAAAAAAAGAAATAAAAAGAAAACAAAATGGAATATATAGAAACATTGGATCATGGATCATACCACATCACTGATTCTAGGGATCTTACGGAGCCTTTTCATCCATCACATGATTTTCAAGTATGATCATAGAAAAGATTCTCCTCAAGCGAACCGGCCTATCCTATGCTACATAAGGGGACTTACGTGATGGTTGGATACGGAGACACATCAGGTTATGAATTCCAATGTGGCAGATAAAATCATATATCTGCATGGACCAATTAATAGTTCAAGTCACACACTCCCATAATCCATCCTCTTTTAGGAAAATATATTTGAACTATTCGTATCAAATAAACAATAAAATACTTCATAGTTGAGGAAAAGTATCCAAATAACATGCTTTATTTTTCAATAATCCATATTTGTAGCAATGAAAGACTTTTATTCCTCCCCAATATTAGAAATTACAAATATCTAGAATCTGTTTTCTCTATAAAGGACCCGAAATACCTTGCTTACGTATCATTAGAAAGTGCATTAACATAAATATGGCAGTAAGAAGAGGCAATACAAAAGTATGTAAACTATAAAAACGAGTTAAAGTGGATTGGCCCACACTAGCACTTCCGCGTAATAATTCTACCAAAGGTGATCCTATTATAGGAATAGCCTCAGGCACACCTGTTACAATTTTGACTGCCCAATAGCCAATTTGGTCCCGAGGTAAGGAATAACCAGTTACGCCAAAAGATGCGGTCAATACAGCCAGAACTACTCCTGTAACCCAAGTTAATTCGCGGGGTTTTTTAAACCCACCCGTAAGATATACACGAAATACGTGTAAGATCATCATTAGAACCATCATACTTGCTGACCATCGATGAACTGATCGAATTAACCAACCAAAGTTGGCCTCAGTCATTATGTATTGAACAGAGGAAAAAGCCTCTGTAACAGTTGGACGATAGTAAAAGGTCATAGCAAAACCTGTAGCTACTTGGACTAAAAAACAAGTGAGCGTAATCCCCCCCAGACAATAAAATATATTTACATGAGGAGGAACATATTTACTAGTTATATCATCTGCAATCGCTTGAATCTCGAGACGTTCCTCGAACCAATCATATACTTTATTGAGATAGGTAACCCAAGAGAGATTCCCCCTCTAAGAACCGTATATGAAAATTTCATCTCGTACGGCTCAAGGCGAAACACACAAATACTGGTTTCAACAGATATGGAATAAAGAGTTTTCAACTTCTTGGAACTTAGCCTCTTGACTCGATTTGACCTAAATATACGAAGCGAAGTAAGAAAAATCCGGAATCTCTTCTTTGTGATGATAATGCCAAGAAATAAAATCTCAAGTTGGCTCATCCATCTTTCTTTATATTAATCATGACAGGCCTCTTGAATCTTCTCTTACCTATTTTTTTTTTTTTTACTTTTTTGATAGGAATTCTCTTGTTGAGACCCTATAAATCAATTGAAACCTCAGATTCATACTAGAACCACGATGATTTAAGAAATCCAAAGCTAAACTCAAAGGTTCTCTGAGTAAAAACCATTTGATCATCACTTATTAAATAAATGTAATAACTCAACAAAATCTAGATAAAGATTTTTTTTTCGGTCAAAAGAAGTCTGAAGGAAAAAATTGTTTGATTTAGAAAAGACCTATTTCCATTTTTTTTTTTAGTCCGGTTGCGAGGTCTGAATAATAGGTATGAATCATAGTTTAAAAATTTCTTTTCTTGATCTATTCTACATAGTCCGTGCTCCAGAGACTATAATAAATATCTGACGAGGTAGAATCATCTTGATAGAGATGACAGGTCCATTCTATGTATTATAAATAGGATCAATTATAACAAGTCACACGCTCATATTCCGTAAATGAAATATAGAAACAAATAAAATTCACGATCGAACTACCAGAATCTACCAGAATGGTCTATAAATCCAAGTCTTTAGTAATCTTAAGTTTCAATAAGAAAACCAGGAAGTCCTAGTTTTTATGAACTAATTTATTGAAATTCCATCCAGTAAAACTGATGAATTATAAATTTCCAAAATAATAGATAGAAATATTGCAAATAGAGCCATAGCCACTCCCATAAGTGGTGTAGTTCCCCACCCTGGAGCTACTTTTCCATATTCCGAATTCAAAGGTTTCAATAAACTCCCTACGCCAGTTCGTCTTGGCCCAGATCTAGAACTACTCTCAGCGGTCTTTGTAGCCATAAATCCTCTTTCATCACGGGTTTTAATTTGTTGACTTTGTATAGCATTCCGTTATAGTTGTAAATAGATGACATTATCGCGATCCATTGTGATCTTTCAATTTTCAAAAAAATGGAAACAGCAACCCTAGTCGCCATCTCCATATCAGGTTTACTTGTAAGTTTTACTGGTTACGCCTTATATACCGCCTTTGGGCAACCCTCTCAAAAATTAAGAGATCCCTTTGAAGAACACGGGGACTAGTTGAAGTAACGAGCCTCCCATATGAATAGTGGGGGGCTCATTACTTCAATGGAAATAATGAAAAATCCTTTCATTTTTTAGTTGGAACTTTAGGCGGTTCTCGAAAAAAGATAGCGAAAAAGATTATCCCTAAAGTCGAAACTAAGAGGAATGTATAAACCAATGCTTCCATAGATTCGATCGTGATTTACAATTATAGCTTCCACACCTATTCATTTTGGATCATTTACTAAAGAAATTAGAAATTTCAATTTACTAGGACTATTTAATATATTAGATTCTCTTTCTAAATTTTCTATATTCTTCTAATAGAAGATATTAATATGAAATACTCCAAATACTAAAATAAAAAAAATATATAGGCAAAAGATGGCAAAGGAATTTTTTATTAGACTACTTGTCTCCTTGTAGTTGGATCTCCAAGTTTTTGGAATGTTCCAAATTCTACTTGAGCATCCAAATCTGGATCAATACCGGCAAAAACGTCTCTGAACAAGGTTCTGGCGCCGTGCCAAATGTGTCCAAAAAAGAAGAGCAAAGCAAATGTAGCATGCCCAAAAGTGAACCAACCCCTTGGACTGCTACGAAAAACACCATCGGATTTCAAAGTAGCCCGGTCTAATTCAAAAATTTCACCCAATTGGGCACGTCTAGCATATTTTTTCACAGTAGCAGGATCACTATAAATGGCTCCATTGAGTTCGCCACCATAGAATTCAACAGTAACCCCTACTTGTTCAACACTATACTTGGATTCTGCCCTTCTAAAAGGAACATCGGCCCTCACAATCCCGTCTACATCTACTAAAACTACCGGAAATGTTTCAAAAAAGGTAGGCATACGACGTACAAAGAGTTCGCGCCCTTCTTTATCTCTAAATACGGGGTGCCCCAACCACCCAACAGCTATTCCATCCCCGTTATCCATTGAGCCTGCTCTGAATAATCCCCCTTTCGCCGGATTATTACCAATGTAATCATAAAAAGCTAATTTTTCGGGAATTTTAGACCAAGCTTCTGATAAGCTCAGATTTTCGGCTAGTCCCGACCCGACTCTTCGATATATTTCTTGCTGGAAGTACCCCTGATCCCACTGATAACGAGTGGGGCCAAATAATTCGATTGGGGTAGTTGCTGAACCATACCACATAGTCCCAGCAACAATAAAAGCTGCAAAAAAAACAGCAGCAATACTACTGGAAAGCACAGTTTCAATATTACCCATGCGTAATCCTTTGTATAGACGTTGAGGCGGACGGACACTAAGATGAAACAGACCCGCTAATATACCCAATGTACCTGCTGCAATATGATGAGAAGCTATTCCCCCCGGAACAAAAGGATCAAAACCTTCTGCACCCCACGCTGGATTTACAGATTGTACTTTTCCGGTTAGTCCATAAGGATCAGACACCCATATTCCAGGACCATATAAGCCTGTTACATGAAATGCGCCAAAGCCAAAGCAAGCTACTCCTGAGAGAAATAAATGAATTCCAAAGATCTTGGGCAAATCCAAAGAAGGTTTTCCCGTACGTTCATCAGAGAATATTTCTAGGTCCCAATAAACCCAATGCCAGATAGCTGCCAAGAAGCACAAGCCAGAAAACAAAATATGTGCCCCTGCCACGCCTTCATAACTCCAAATGCCCGGATTCGTTATAGTTCCTCCTGAAATATTCCAACCCCCCCACGAATTGGTAATTCCTAAACGAGTCATGAAAGGTATAACGAACATGCCTTGTCTCCACATTGGATCAAGAACAGGATCAGAGGGATCAAAAACCGCTAATTCATATAGAGCCATTGAACCGGCCCAACCAGAAACTAGAGCTGTATGCATTATATGGACAGAAAGCAATCGGCCGGGATCATTCAATACAACAGTATGAACACGATACCAAGGCAAACCCATGTAAATACCCCTTTCTGAAAAAAAAAAATCGACATTATATAACTTTATCGCATTGGAAAAGACTAGACCGTGTACTTCACCTTTTTGGTATATTTTGTAGAGGAAAGTATTAATATTTCTTTGTATTCCTTTCTTTTCTTTTGAAGAACAAAGAAAAACAGATCTTATTATATACCCGATAAGTACCAATACGCAATGGGAGGGTTTTGTGGAAAAGAATGCATAGATACTTTTTTATCATTAAGAAAAATTAAAACGACCAATCGGATCGATCATTCCAATTTTTCTTTATTCATTCTGTCTTCCTCTATGAACCTTCCAGTATATATACTTATATAGACTCTAATTCTATCTATTATATAGATAATAATATTCTATTAGAATAGAAGAATGAAGAATATTCAGTTTTAGAATATATATATATAATATAAGACTAGAGGATAGAAAAATAGAAAAAGAGAATAAAAGAAAAGTAATATAGAATAAAAAAATAGAAAATAAAGAAAATGAAGAAGACAATAAAGCCATTTTTACGTTTCCATATTAAAGTAAAGTATAGTACTTCATTTTTTTTTTTATTTTCTTTATTTTAATGCCAATTGGTGTTCCAAAAGTACCTTTTCGTAGTCCTGGAGAGGAAGATGCAATTTGGGTTGACGTATAGTGCGACTTGTCAGACATATCGGTCATATGGTATTTCCCCGTTATCTCTACCCAGAGAGTATTCTATGTTTCGCCCAATCCAATAAATATATATTCAATATTGTATTAATTGAACCATCAATAATTCGGAGCGTGAAGCACAATGATTCCTATTAGCAATCAATATTATAAATTAGAATAATTTATGGTTTACTTGGACTGATAAAATAAAGTATCCAGGCTCCGTTCATAGAATACTAAATTTGGAATGGTAAGAGTAAAGTAATAAAAAAAAGTGTAAATGTAGTAATCTAAATATTTTAACTAGTAAAAAGAAAAAAAATCTAATTTTAATTCCGAATTAATAAATTAGTAAATTCATTAGTAATGAAATAGAATATAATTGAACTTGCTAAAATAGAAGAGATTCTAGATTCTTACACGATTACCGCTTGTATCATAAGCTTTTCATAGTTTAATGAAATGAATGAAAAAAAAAGAAGTGGTACTGAAACCATTTGCCCTATATGCACAAATGGAATTCGGGCAAATCTTCCCCCGGAGTAGAACAAGAACCTAAAAGAATTGAAAAAAGAATTGAAAGGGCTCATTCAAGAACAAGAAAATTACATCGTTATTTTAATTTCGATGAAATAATACATCAATGAGAAGTTAGTTAAATAAGTTCAGAAAATTCTTTTTTCTTTTCTACATTATAGAATATAGGTAAGGGGGAGGAGGCCAAAACTCCTATAAAAAAAAAAGAAAAAAGAAATAGGACTGGAATCAACACATTGATTTTTTTGGCGCAATTCTTTCGAACCGTATGTACCCAAAGGTGCCCGTACGGTTCCTCAGGGATCCAATTTTACCCTAATCAACCGACTTCATCGAGAAAGATTACTTTTTTTAGGCCAAGCGGTTAATAGCGAGATCTCGAATCAACTTGTTGGTCTCATGGTATATCTCAGCATAGAAGATGATACTAAGGATCTTTATTTTTTTATAAACTCTCCAGGCGGATGGGTAATGCCAGGAATATCCATTTATGATACTATGCAATTTGTGTCACCGGATGTACATACAATATGCATGGGATTAGCCGCTTCAATGGGATCTTTCATTCTGGTCGGAGGAGAAATTACCAAACGTCTAGCATTCCCTCACGCTTGGCGCCAATGAGTTTTTATTTAAGATGAGAAAAAAAAGAAGACTATGCCTTCGCTGTATCGAATATGAATCAAATAAAGAAAAAGAATAAGTAATAATAGCATGGCACTTCGAGTTCGATATGAAAAAACCATTATTGTTTTTTTCAAACATGATATTTTGTATCGAGATAGTAGTATGAAAGAAGGGTTAGTCCCAATTTGATCTTATGTGTCAAGAGTAAATTTCAGCGTCACAAACCCTTTTTCTTCCACACCAGAAGTTTCTTTCTTATCTTTATGTTTTGAGAGAAAGAGTAAAAAGAATTTTCTCCTTCTTGGATCGTATCAAAAAGAAACTTTGGGATTGCTAAACCACAGACGAGATAAATATATAAAGCAACAGAACCATCATAGTATTTTTTCCTACTATGAAAGGAAGGGTGGTAAATGGATCATTTAACGATTTGGATCGGATGGGTTCTATTTCTTCTTTTTTATAGAACAAATTCCATTGCAGAGCCGTATGCAATGTACAAAAGATGCTCGTACGGTTGTTTCATTCTATTTTTTTTTTCCCTTGCTTTAACCCAATCGTGCAAAATAGAAGAACCGTTCATGATGAATATCATTAGGGTTATGATTCACCAACCTGCTAGTTCTTTTTATGAGGCACAGGCAGGGGAATTTATCCTGGAAGCAGAAGAACTACTAAAGCTTCGCGAAATAATCACAAAAGTTTATGTACAAAGAACGGGTAACCCTTTATGGGTTATATCCGAAGATATGGAAAGGGATGTTTTTATGTCAGCAACAGAAGCCCAAACTCACGGCATTGTTGATCTTGTAGCGGTATAAAATGAAAATTTTATACGATTTTTTATTGAATAAAAATCATTCATAATCATCAATCATCAGGTTAAGATCGATCTAAACCAAGCCGCTCTATTCTATCTAGAATGAGATTCTATAGACACCACATGCCAACCATTAAACAACTTATTAGAAACGCAAGACAGCCAATAAGAAATGTCACGAAATCTCCCGCTCTTCGAGGATGTCCTCAGCGTCGAGGAACATGTACTAGGGTGTATGTGCGACTCGTTCAATTCAGATAATCAATTCAGATAATGAGTTTTCATAAATTATTTACGACCACTATTAATGAATAGGATAGATAGAGTGGAAGACGGACATTTAATTGACTCTTTTCTAATATATATAAATGAAGGTCTACCATTTACCTATTCTTTTTCTTATTTTATGGAATTTATGGTTTCTATTGGTGCAAATCCAATCACTCCTTTTTAAATTTTGAAAAGAGAGACAATTCTCCATTGGTAGCAAAGAGTTTTACATTAAGCGGAGGAAATAGTTTTATAAGAAGCAAAAAGGTTATGCTCCTATTCTTGAAAAAACGGACTAATAGGGTAAGCTACCCAGCCAACTTTCATAATGAAATGCCGTCACTTTATGGATAGCTTTTTTGTGAAAAGGACTATTTATTACTTTTTCATTAGAATTCTTTTTTCAATTCTAATGAAAAAATATATGGGTAGAGCCAAAGAGTGTGAACTATACAAATTTACAAGAAAATTTGATTAAATGAAAGAAGAGGCTCCGGTGTATAGAAAGGACCTCACCGTTTCATAAGTTGCCATAGAAACGAGGGAATTCACTATTCTTTTCTTTTTTATTTATTAACATTTTCTTTTCAGGCGAGACGCCTGGAAGAAAGAAAAAATCGTGGTTGGGAAGGTCATAGTAGCAAAAGCCATTGGAATTTCTATTTTTTATATATTGGAAGAATCCGTTTTGTTATTAATCGACCGGAGGAAAAGGATGGCTGAAAGAAGAGAAATTAATTAGTTATTAAAAAAAGTTGCATTTGATTAAATGACCAGAGTGAAACGAGGATATACAGCTCGGAGACGTCGAAAAAAAATTCGTTTATTTGCATCAACCTTTATAGGGGCTCATTCAAGACTTACTCGAACGACTACTCAACAAAGAATGAGAGCTTTATTTTCCTCTCATCGAGATAGGAGCAGGAAAAAGAGAGATTTTCGTCGTTTGTGGATCACTCGTATAAATGCAGTAACTCATGAGGATAGGGTATTCTATAGTTATAGCCAATTTATACAAAATCTGTACAAGAGACAATTGCTTCTGAATCGTAAAATACTCGCGCAAATAGCCTTATCAAATAAGAATTGTTTTTATATTATTTCCAAGAAAATAATAAAGAAAAAAGAAAATACAAATAAAATAAAGGAAGAAAAGAATCTTAATAGAATCTACTATACAAGAAACAAGAATGATTGAAACAGAATTTCCCGGAGAATGAACTCCGGGAAGATAGAAGATAGAATAAAAAGAAATGAAGATTTGAGTAGTAGGAATAAACAAACATCTTTCAAGAAAAAAGATTTATTCCCCATTTTTCCTTTTTTAGAACATTTTATAACACAAGAAAAGAATCAAATCTTGATTCTAGGGTTTTTCGAGCAAAACATTAATCAGAACTTAAGCTCAGATTAATGTTTTGAGGAGTATATTTATTTCTTTTTGGTTCTAGGACTAATAGTTCTAGGGATCAACTCAGCTCTATCCAATTGTTTCTCATTATTACGAAAAGGTAACGAAGATAAAATACGAGCTTGTTTTATAGCAATAGTAATGAATCGTTGTTGTTTCAAGGTTAACCTATTCACCCGTCTAGATAAGATTTTTCCTTGTTCACTAATAAATCGACTAATTAAACTCATGTTTCTATAATCGATTTTATCCCCCGATTCAATTGGGGGTAAACGCCTACGAAAAGATCTACGAAAAAGTTGTTTGGATTTATCCATGGTTTGCTTATCCCTTGTTTGTTTATTCCTTATATATAAAATAATATAGAAAATACAATTCTATTTTTTTTTTCTTATTCATTTAAGATCCGAAGAAAAGAGGATTTTTTTTTGTATTATATATGTTAAGTCCCGCTCTTTAGAAAAATAACACACGCATTCTGTCTATTTTTTTATTTCCCCGTGAATCGTATACTTTTTACAATAGCGACAAAATTTTCTCAATTCTAATCGATTAGGTGTATTGTGTCGATTCTTTTGAGTAATATATCTAGAAATGCCCGGTGATTTTTTATTGACACCCTTTCGAACACAACAGGTACATTCCAAAATCACTAGAATTCTCATATCTTTACCCTTGGCCATGAACCTCCTTTTTATTTTGGATCAACTTCACTTTAAAACTCTACTCTTTTTCTTTTCAATCCGAACTAAATACGAAATAATGAATAAAAAGAATTTGAATGACTTCGAAGTACTATAATCTCAAATCTAATTCTTAGGACTTACTATAACTAGAAAACTAGAAAGAGAGAGGTTCATGTTCATTAATAAAAGAATATTAAGAATATAGTAATAATTAAGTAATACAATTTTTTCTAATTAGGGATTTTTCCTATCCTAATCTCAGTATTTTCTTCTTTCTATGTTAGAATTTTGTCGAACCACCCCTAGACTGGATCCAAATTTTATTTCTTTTCCCAAAAATTCTATCGTAGATTCACTGAGGTTCAATATAATTTTTCTTTCTTCTTTCCTATCCTAAAGAAAAAAAAAACGTAATTGGAGCCATGTTACGTATAATTTCTTTCAAATCTTCTTCATTTCTTCGCATATCAATACAAGAATGAAATCAGAATGAAAAAAAGGGGAATGAAAGGGCATCTGGAAAGAAACGATTAATTTCTATCAATAGACCTGCTAAAGACCCAAACCATAGAGTGGTTAGCACAGGTGCCGTGGAGAGATATGTTTTTATATCTCGCATTTAAAATCCTCCTTCTTCTTTTATTTTCTATTTTTTTTTTTTATTGTCATTCTTTATTTTTATTGTAGATTGTAATACATATATAGTCTAGTTCAATATTTTAAATTCTAATAAATAGATCATAGATAACCCAATCTTGAACATTCTATATGTCTTTATATAGGTAGAGGAAAAAAGACGGATGTGGAAAACAAGACATGGATTTTGTAAAATTACACTGTACAACAATAGAGAAAAAGGGATGTAGCGCAGTTTGGTAGCGCGTTTGTTTTGGGTACAAAATGTCACGGGTTCAAATCCTGTCATCCCTACCTATTCTTTCTCCTATGGAAAGTTACGAGGGATTCGTTGAGTAAGATCGAGTCAAATTGGATAGAATCTTTCATTTTTACATACTCATACTATATTTACGTAATACCCTTTGAAATACTTTTCTTTACAATCGTATCTACTTTTATAGGATATAAGAAAGCGCTTTTAGTTCAGTTCGGTAGAACGCGGGTCTCCAAAACCCGATGTCGTAGGTTCAAATCCTACAGAGCGTGATTCCATTCCGTTTATGTTATGTTGAATTCCAATGAAATAACTTAACAAAACAAAGTCTAATTGCAATTTGAATTTGACCCCCTCCTTGTAGGGGGTCAATAAAAAAAGAAATGTTACTAAATCAAAGGTCCAACTGATCACCGCGCCTGTATTGTAAATATGCAGTTACAAATAATCCTATTAAAGTAATAGGGATTAGACCTAAGACTATTCCAAATAGAAAAACTTCAATCATTTCAATTTGTTTTAGGGAATAAAAAGAGAGATAAGATCTATCCCTAAATATTAATCTGAATTATCCGTGAATCTCAATGACCAGAAATTGGCAATTTACGTGGGAAGAAACCATAGAATACCTGAAATGAAATATTAATAAAGACTTTTATTTTTATTTTTAAAATGGAATTTCATTCTTTTCAAATAAGTTGTATCTTGTTCAAACCAATAAATAGAGCTGGGGTTATAGTTGAAGCAGC